CCAAAATGCAATGAACGGACTAGAATCCGCAGTAGCCTCTAAGCTCCGATAGTAATAGTATGGTCGAACGATTCAAAAATGAATCGTTCGACCATACTATCCATTTTTATTATTGTAATCTAGAAAGATACAAACTGAATCGAGATCAATCTACAATATGTATATGGATCTTCATAAATGTTAATATCAATTAAATATATGGAATGTACATAGTATCTCAATTCTATTTCTTTGCTTCATCTATTTGTTTCCTTTATCTATTTTATTTTTGTTGATTCCAATCAATCTGAAATAATCGCGAGGCAACTCTTATTATTTTCTAATTTATAGAAAATTAAAAAGTAATCTTTTTTTTAGCATTTCAAAGAAGTAATTGATTGCGCGGTTTACAGATAATCCAAGGAGTTCTATGGTAACTTCTTCGGATTTCGAAATTCGAAAAGGGTTATTCTATCGATTTTGAATCCTTCAGCCATGATAGCAAACGCGTCAATAAAGCACAGCAGAAATAAAAGCCAATACAATTTCGGAATGAAGATATTTTTATTAATTCAATTTTTGAATTCGAAATTGAATTAAATTAATGAATTCAATATATTAAATAATTAATAAAGATTATTTATGCTTTGCAAAACGATCTATAAAAAAGTGATACAATTTGATTCCCCAACTCAATTCGTAGTATCTCTAGAGTCCACTCCTTCCCCATATTACGAGTGAAAGGGAAAATGTAAAGACTACCATTAACGCAGCCCAAGCGAGACTTACTATATCCATGTGAATTATGTCCCCTATCTCTCTGAATATGAAGGAATTATTCCATTAGTGTTTATTAATAATAGTGGAATCACTGGTGCAGAGTCAAAAGGGGATTCTGACCCAACACCCTTGATGAAAGTCCAATAAATATGAAAAATTAAACTGCAGTTACGCTTTTCTTTTGAAGTATCAAAGGGAATGCTACTAATATATATATGTAGGAATACTGATACCTATTCTTTATTTTTCTTGTCCTTCATTATCATTAAGTAAAAGAAAAAAGCCAATTATCCATCCAATCTAATTCAAGACCCGGCCAGTAGACACGACATTAGTAATGGAAAAAATCGGTAACTCTTTATTTGATATGATAGCCCTTCCACTACTACAATCTTTCCTTGAATCCTAAATACAACGAGTTACGGCACTTTAATTTAAAGAAGGGAACCCCCAGCTGTTTCCAATCAAGAAAGTCTCAAGACTACGCGTGTTTTGCTGGGAAAAATTCGGCGAGTTATAACAGCAAAGGAGAATAAAGAATAAGGGATTTCGAGTCTTGTCTTTTGTTAATCAGGCGACACCCAGATTTGAACTGGGGAAAAAGGATTTGCAGTCCCCCACCTTACCGCTCGGCCATGCCGCCAAAACGATACAAAATCGATGAAAATATTCCCCTTTATTTGTTATTTGTTTTTTTTGGGGGGGCCGGCTCCTTCCCTTCAATTAATTTTATAGTATCTCAAAACACCCAATATCTAAATACCTCTCTTTTCTATTAAAAAACCAAATGGGAATTTTTTTCAGTTACAAAAGCCAAAATTCAGAACAAATTGGAACCATTAACTATATGACTGTAAATTCATGACCCACTCTTGGATTTACATCTCAAATTGTCTTTCCGTAATGATAAATGATATAAGAAAATCAAAATTGATATATAACTAATCAGTCTTGATTTTTTATTGAAAAAAAACCTTCTCAACTCAATTTCAATTATAATGTCAATTATTAGTATATGTAAACCCCAAACATAAGTTGTGTTCCACAGTTAGCTTATGGGGTATATTATTTGTGTATGATGCCTGTTTATAGGGAATTGGCGCACACTTGTCGTACTGCAATTTTGATTGATTAGATTGAAGAGAAAATAGAAATTTTGATAGAGTACGACATGTGCTGTCCCGAGTAGAAGTATGCAATAAAGGAGAGCGATGTATGGATAGATAGCTATAGCAGCGCGGGTTTAATAAATACAAGCCTTCTTATGCACTTCAATCGTATTCTAAAAATAAAAATTCTACGAAAAAAAGAAAAAGGAGTTCTCCGCAAATCATTTTTGGAACAATGGAATTCACGAAAGAGTTAAGTACTCAAAAAATGAACTTTCTATTGTTATATTGTTTCTGATTATTATGTCTTTATCTCCGTGAATGGATCAAATCCCGAATCCATTTATTTTTCTGATATCCAATCGGATTGGAATATGTAATATCATAATAATGGTATAAAGTGAATTTTCTATTCTAGACAAAATAAAAAAACTCCATAATTCTAAGTGGAATTTATCAATCCCTTTCCGTTTGGATCTGTCTCTTAGAAATTCCAATTTAACTAAGTCTAAAATTAAGTAATTAAGTCTAAAATCATCTTTTTTCCTCCGTTCATACGTATTTCATACATTCCATATATATGGAGTTGGGTAAAATTTCATGTGATTCAGTAAACAGAATCGAAATTCCAT